CAAACATCATTTTAATAATGTAAATAGATGCGCTTTTGGAGGCTCAAACTCCTAACTCGAGGCTTTCCTGTTTCCGGGGGGTTTTCAGGATGCAATACCAGCTTACGAGTTTAGGGGGGTAGGGGGGTTTTACCCGCAAAACCCAAGGAGGGCACGTGTTAGATATGTTAGGAGAAACCACTAACTATTTATGCTCATGAAATCACTTATGCAATGCTTATAAGAAAATCTTTTGGCATGAACATTTTACACTAGAAGGCAAGGGCATGTTCGAGCTTGTCAGCAAGCCTTAGCTCTGCACTCTGAAATGCCAAGTGAAAGGAAATAGAAAAAAATAACCATGTCCATTAGAAAGAACGCCCGGCATGTGGCTTCGCGCCACCTATGTACTCCACCAACAACTTATGCCAGCGTCAGGGAAAGAATGGGGAATGCGACCAATAAATGGCCCTGAAATAGGAACCAAATGCCAGGAAAAATTCACTGTGTGAAACCCCCACGATATCTGTCCCTGACCATCAAGAAACGGGTTTACTACCCCATTAAAATGGCTCCCTTGTCTGCAATTGATTTTTAAACGAAGAGAAGGGGATACTTGGTATATATAGTCGACTAAAATCTGTGTTAGGTCTTAGCTTGGTGGGCGCTAAACAATTGGGTAATTTCTATTAGTATGCAATTATGCTAAAATTAATTTTATGCATTTTTTATCGCTTGAAAGATTGGTGATGAATGAATGGTCAAAGCCTATGAATGGTTATCATACATAGCAATGTCCTAATGCATTATTGATATGTTTGATATATATATATGGTGTAAGTACATATATGTACTTTCAAAGAATAGTTAAATTTAGAATGCTAGCTTTGGGAGCTAGGGGTGAGAGTTAAAATCTCTCTTCTTTGAGCAGCAGTAGGGAGGATTTTAACCTCCGGCGGCCGGTTTACAAGACCGGCGCTCTGGCGCTGAGCTACTAATGCAGGCTATTTGAAGAAGCTTGTTTTCTAGTCATCCAACTGTTGGGAAAAGGGCGAGGAAGATGAAAAAGTAGATGAAGGATGCGATTTGGCCAATGATAATATATGGGTGTTCAACAGGCATGCCTCCAATTCATGTGAGGATGGCAACATCTGCAACCAAGGCCCAGAAGATAATTTGTGAGAGGGGGCGGAATGTTATGCCTCGTTGTTTAGAGGTGTGTAGAAGGGGCACAAGTATGAGGACTAGGATTGAGGCAAGGAGGGCTAGCACGCCCCCCAGTTTGTTTGGGATGGAGCGAAGGATTGCATATGCAAATAGAAAGTATCACTCTGGCTTGATGTGAGGGGGTGTAACAAGGGGATTTGCTGGTGTGAAGTTGTCTGGGTCTCCCAGGTAGTTTGGTGAGAATAAGGCAAGTGCTGTGAGGGCAAGAAGTATAATGGCAAAGCCAAGGATGTCTTTGTAGGAGAAGTAGGGGTGGAAGGGGATTTTGTCTGCATCAGAATTTAGGCCTGCAGGGTTGTTTGAGCCTGTCTCATGTAGGAAAAGCAGGTGGAGAATTGTTGCAGCAAGAATTACAAAAGGCAGTAGGAAGTGAAAGGCGAAGAACCGTGTGAGGGTTGCATTGTCTACTGAAAAGCCACCTCAGATTCATTGTACAAGGGTGTTTCCAACATAAGGGACAGCAGAGAGCAGGTTTGTAATTACTGTGGCTCCTCAAAAAGATATTTGTCCTCAGGGAAGGACATAGCCAACGAATGCAGTTATTATAACTAGGAGAAGCAGGACTACCCCAATGTTTCAAGTTTCTTTGTAGAGGTAGGAGCCATAATACAGCCCTCGTCCAATGTGTAGATAGATGCAGATGAAGAAGAATGAAGCACCATTGGCATGCATGTTCCGGATTAGTCAGCCAAAGTTTACATCTCGGCAAATGTGGGCGACAGAGGAGAAAGCTGTGGCAATGTCTGAGGTGTAGTGTATTGCCAGAAATAGTCCTGTTACAATTTGAGCAATTAAGCAAAGGCCAAGTAGGGAGCCAAAGTTTCATCATGCAGAGATGTTTGATGGGGCAGGGAGGTCTACTAGTGCGTCATTTGCAATTTTAAGGAGGGGGTGGGTTTTTCGTAGGCTGGTCATTAAAGGTTCCTGTAGTTGAATAACAACGGTGGTTTTTCAAGTCATTAGTCCTGGTTAAAGTCCTGGCAGGAATGATGCTTTATGTTATGTGTATTTTTATGCTTGGGCTGGTACTGGGCCTCATAGTGGTTGCCTCCAACCCATCACCCTATTTTGGGGCTTTGGGGCTAGTGGTGGTGTCTGGGATGGGGTGTGGCATGTTAGTTGGCCATGGGGCGCCTTTTTTGTCTTTAGTTCTTTTCTTAATTTATTTAGGAGGGATGTTGGTTGTATTTGCTTACTCAGCAGCCTTGGCTGCTGAGCCTTTTCCTGAGGCATTAGGGAGTCGATCAGTTGCGTTAAATGCAGGGGGCTATTTTGTGGGGGTAGTGGTAGGGGCCAGTTTTTTCTGGAAGGGTTGGTTTGGAGGGCTGTGGGCTACAGCAGACGAGCTTGGGGAGTTCTCACTAAGTCGTGCTGATATGGGAGGTGTGGCACTAATGTACTCTTCAGGGGGGCTGATGTTGATTTTGAGTGGGTGAGTCCTTCTTTTGACCTTATTTGTGGTGCTGGAGGTGTGTCGGGGGTCTAGTCGAGGGGCACTTCGGGCTGTTTAAAAAGTCAGAAGTAGCAGGGCTAAGGCTAGTGTCAGGAAGAAAAGGGCAAGGAAGGTCTTGACCATACCTTGCTGAGCATTGCTTGTTGTGGTAATTAGGGGCAGGTTGGCAGTATAAATAGCTTTTGGGCCGGATTTTTCTAGTCATGTTTGGTCAATCATTTGGGCTGCTACAAACTGTCCAAGTAGAAGGTTTATTTTAGGAGAAAGACGGTGCACAATGGCTGGGAAGAACCCTAGTATGTTGGAGAAGTGGTGGGGCTGGAGTTTTGGGGTTGGGCTGTATTGTTTGCTTGTTAGGTTGGCGAGCTCAAGTGCTAGAAGGAGGCCAATTACTGTGACTAGCAGAGCAGAGAGTTTTAGAAGGGGGGGCATGGTCATGACTGGCGTCTTAGGGAGAATGATGTTTGAGGTAAGGACTAGGCCTGCAATGATGCTTCCTCATGCAAGACGTTTGATGGGGTTGATTACTGCTTGATTGTTTTCATTAATAGGGGAGAGAGGGTTGAAGCGAGGGTGACCCATGGAAACAAAAAATACGACTCGGAGGCTGTAAATGGCTGTAAAGGAGGTTGCAACAAGGGTGAGGGTGAGGGCTCAGGCATTTAGGTAGGAGGTATTTAGGGCCTCAATGATAGCATCTTTAGAGAAGAATCCGGCTAAAAAGGGCGTGCCTGTTAGAGCAAGGCTGCCAATTGTTAAACAGGAGGAGGTGAAAGGTGCAAGGTGGTGCATGCCTCCCATTTTGCGGATATCCTGCTCGTCATTCAGGCTGTGGATGATAGAGCCAGAGCATAGGAATAGTATTGCCTTAAAAAATGCATGAGTGCAAATGTGCAAAAAGGCAAGTTGTGGCTGGTTAAGGCCGATTGTGACCATTATCAGCCCCAGCTGGCTTGATGTAGAGAAGGCAACAATTTTTTTGATGTCATTTTGGGTTAGTGCACAAGTTGCTGTAAAAAGGGTTGTGAGGGCGCCTAAGCATAAGCAAGTGGTGAGGGCTGTGGGGTTGTTTTCTATTAGGGGGCTTATTCGTACAAGTAAGAAAATGCCAGCAACAACCATGGTGCTGGAGTGGAGTAGGGCAGAGACCGGCGTAGGACCTTCTATGGCAGAGGGGAGCCAGGGGTGGAGCCCAAATTGGGCAGATTTGCCAGTTGCAGCAAGAATCAGGCCCAGGAGGGGGTATGTGAGGTCGAGGCCTTGTGAGGCTGAAAAAATTTGTTGTATCTCCCAGGAGTTTAGGTTTGTGGCCATTCATGCTATGGCAAAAATTAAGCCAATGTCCCCCACTCGGTTGTATAGAACTGCCTGCAGTGCTGCTGTGTTGGCATCAGCCCGGCCATATCACCACCCGATTAGTAAGAAGGATATAATACCGACCCCCTCCCAACCAATAAAGATTTGAAATATGTTATTAGCAGTAACAAGAATAATTATTGCAATCAAAAATGTGAGGAGGTATTTGAAGAACTGGTTTATGTTGGGGTCAGCATGTATGTACCATGAGGCAAATTCTAGAATTGACCAGGTAACATATAGGGCCACGGGGGTGAAAATAACTGAATAGAAGTCAAACTTTAGGCTAATATTAATGTCAAAGATTAGAGTGTTTATCCAGTTTCAGTTTGTAATTACAGTTTCTGCCCCTTCTGACAAGAATAGAAATAAGGGGAGCAGGCTAACAAAGAATGCGAGTTTTACAGCTGTTTTGACATGGCTTAGGGCCCATGAGGGGTCTTTGGGGGAGGGGGTCAAGGTGGTGAGGACAGGGTATAGAAGAAGTGTAAAAATAAGGATAATGCTGGATGTTATTATTGTGGGGGTGAAGTGCATAGCTTTTACTTGGATTTGCACCAAGAGTTTTTGGTTCCTAAGACCAATGGATGAGCTGTTATCCTTCAAAAGCCTGCCGAGGGAGCCCCGGAATTCAACCGAGGGCACATGGGTTAGCAGTCTTTGTTGCTGGCAAGCCTCTCTCTGGGCAAGGGGGTTTTAACCTCTGTCCCTAGAATCACAATCTAGTATTTTTATTAAACTATGCCTACAGAAAGTTCACCCTCAGATCAGGTCGGGCTTTAGAATTAAGAGGATTAAGGGGAGAAGGTGGAGGGCCAATAGAAGGTGCTCACGTGTGTGAGAGGGGTCTAGGGCCAGCATATGTGGGGGGAGGGGTCCCCGTTGTGTTATTAAAAACATGTAAAGAGAGTAGCCAGCAGTGATAAGGGTGCCTGCTCCTGTGAGAGCAATGGTGGCTCAGGATCAGTTGAATAGGGAGGAAATAATTATTAGTTCCCCCATTAGGTTGGGAAGAGGGGGTAGTGCAAGGTTTGCCAGACTAGCAATAAATCATCAAGCAGTTATTAGAGGGAGGGCCATTTGTAGGCCGCGGGCAAGGACTATTGTTCGTGTGTGTGTCCGTTCATAGTTAGTGTTTGCCAGGCAGAACAGGGCTGAGGAGGTAAGCCCATGAGCAATTATAAGAATTAGGGCCCCTGTAAACCCTCAGGGGGTTTGAATAAGAATGCCTCCTGCAACAAGGCCCATGTGGCCCACAGAAGAGTATGCAATTAGAGATTTCAGGTCTGTTTGTCGCAGGCAAATAGAGCCTGTTATGATGACCCCCCATAGTGCTAAGACAAGGAAGGGGTAGCTTAATTCTTTGGTTAGGGGCTCTAGGACAATTATTATTCGTATTATGCCATAGCCCCCTAGTTTAAGAAGCACAGCAGCCAGGACTATTGAGCCTGCAATGGGGGCTTCTACATGGGCTTTAGGCAGTCAGAGGTGTATGCCATACAGAGGTATCTTGACTAAAAATGCTAACAAGCATCCTGCTCATCAGGCCTTATCTGCAAAGGAGGCTATTGGAAAGGCAGGGAGATATGATAGTGTGAGGAGGGAGAGGCTTCCTGCAGCATTTTGTAGGAGGAGGAGGGCGACTAAAAGGGGCAAAGACCCAGCTAAAGTGTAGAATAAGAAGTATGTGCCAGCATTTAGGCGCTCTGCCTGGTTGCCCCAGCGGGTAATTAAAATCAGTGTGGGAATAAGAGTGGCTTCAAATATGACATAAAAAAGCAGGACTTCTGTTGCTGAGAAGGCCATGATGAGGAAGATTTGTAGGGAGGTTAGTAGGGAGATGTACATGCGTTGCCGGTTAGCAGGTTCTATTGATATGTGATTTTGGCTGGCTAGGACTATTAGAGGCAGGAGTCAGCAGGTAAGGACCAGCAGGGGAGTAGACAGGGGGTCTAGGGCCATGTAGTGGTTAAGAGAGGACCAGCCTGTTTCACAGGCATTATTAAGCCAGGAAAGGCTAATTAGTGCAATTGTGAGGCTGTGGAAAAGGGCTGCAGGTCAGATTAGCTTTGAGGGGGCCAGCCATGTAGCAGGGATGAGCATAATTGTTGGGATTAAAACTTTTAGCATTGGAGAAGGTTTAGGTTTTGTAGTCGGTCTGAGCCGTGGGTGCGGGCTGTTGCCACCAGGAGGGCAAGGCCTGCACTAGCTTCACAGGCAGAGAATGCCAGGAGAAGCATTGGGGAGGCTGAGAAGTTTGTTGTGTTTAGCTCGAGGGTTCATAGGGACAGGGCAAGAAAAAGTGATAGCATCATTCCTTCCAGGCAGAGGAGGGCAGATAGAAGGTGGGTTCGGTGGAATGCAAGTCCTGCCAGGCCAAGGATAAAGGCTGTTGAAAAAGCAAAATGTGTAGGGGTCATTAGGTAATTGTGGACTTTAACCACGATCTTTTGAGCCGAAATCAAATATTTTGATTAAAATAATTACCTACTCTGCTCATTCTAGGCCGCCTTGAAGCCACTCATAGATTAGGCCAATGGTGAGGAGAACTAGAAGAAATGTGGCTCAAAAAAATGTTGCTAGGGGGTTTGGGAGTTGGTCCCCTCATGGGAGGGGCAGGAGGAGAGCAATTTCTAGGTCAAATAAAAGAAAGAGGATGGCAACTAGGAAAAATCGCATTGAGAAGGGTAAGCGGGCAGTGCCTAGAGGGTCAAAGCCACATTCATAGGGGGATGTTTTTTCTTGGTCGGGGGTGATTAAAGGGAGCCAAAATGAGACAAATGCAAGGATTGCAGATAGGGTGGTAGCAATAATAATTACTGTGGTGACTAAATTCATTATCTTTCCTTGGATTTTAACCAAGACCCGGTGATTGGAAGTCACTAATACTAACATTGTACTAGAAAGATATGAGCCTCATCAGTAGATAGAGATGTAAAGGAATAGTCAGACGACGTCTACAAAGTGTCAGTACCAGGCTGCTGCTTCAAACCCAAAGTGATGCTCAACTGTGAAGTGGTAGTTGATTTGTCGGAGAAGACAAACAGCTAGGAAGGTTGTGCCGATGATTACATGAAGGCCATGGAAGCCTGTGGCTACAAAGAAAGTTGAGCCATAAATGCCATCAGCAATTGTAAAAGGTGCCTCATAGTATTCTATGGCTTGTAGGAATGTGAAGTAACAGCCTAGGAGGATGGTTAAGGCAAGGCTTTGGATGGCTTGTTTGCGTTCACCCTCTATGATGCTGTGGTGTGCCCATGTAACTGTTACCCCTGAGGCTAAAAGTACAGCTGTGTTTAGAAGGGGCACCCCAAATGGGTCTAGAGGGGTGATTCCAGTTGGGGGTCAGCACCCCCCAATTTCTGGGGTGGGGGCTAGGCTTGAGTGGAAGAAGGCCCAGAAAAAGCCTAGAAAGAAAAAAACTTCTGAGGTAATGAATAAAATTATACCGTATCGAAGACCTTTTTGGACAGGAGGGGTGTGGTGTCCCTGATATGTGCCTTCTCGGACAATGTCTCGTCATCATTGGTACATGGTTAGAAGAAGAAGAATGGTGCCTAACACCATAAGGGTGACTGAGTTGTAGTGAAATCATATGGCAAGGCCGGAAGTTATTAAGAGCGCGGCAACTGCTCCTGTTAGGGGTCAAGGGCTGGGGTCTACTATGTGGTATGCATGTGCTTGGCGGGCCATTAAACATTCTCTTGTAGATAAAGGCTTATTAGAAGGACAAAGACATAAGCCTGAATCATGGCTACTGCAACTTCTAAAATTGTTAGCAGTAGGAGAACAATAGAAGTAAGGATTGCAACAGTGGGCATTAGGGGAAGTAGGACGAACGCAGCGGTGGCAATAAGTTGCATCAGTAGATGGCCTGCTGTGAGGTTAGCAGTTAGTCGGACTCCTAAGGCAAGGGGGCGGATAAACAGGCTAATTGTCTCAATAATAATTAGTACTGGGATAAGAGGGCCAGGGGTCCCTTCACGCAGGAGGTGGCCCAAGGCAGCAGTGGGCTGGTTTCGGAGGCCAATTAAGACAGTGGCTAGTCAGAGGGGTACTGCAAGTCCTATATTTAAGGACAGTTGGGTTGTAGGGGTGAAGGTGTAACGGAGTAGTCCTAGCATGTTAAGGAAGATGAAAGATATCATTAGGGAAGCAAGGATAAAAGCTCATTTGGTGCCTCCAATGTTAATGGGCAAAGGGAGTTGGGATGTAAAGCGGTTAATGAACCACCCTTGAAGTGTGAGTAGGCGGTTGTTTAACCATCGAGGGGCAGGGGAGGAGCAGGAGTCAAAGGGAGGACGAAGGCCAAGGCCTATTAGGGGGATGCTTAACAAGGTAGGGCTTATAAACTGGTCAAAAAAGCTTGCTATCATGGTCAGGATCAGGAGTTAGTTTTAGCAGTCTGGGTGCTTTGGGGTGCTGGTTCATTAGGAAATGTGTGGTTTAATGTTTTTTGGAACAACATGGTTAGGAAGACAAGTCAGGAGAAGACCAGGATGGCAAACCAAGGGGAGGGGTTTAGTTGGGGCATGTCACTAAGGGTGGTTGGAAGGCACCAATCTTCAGCTTAAAAGGCTGACGCTGAGGTCCAGGTTAGCTTCTTAGTGAGGCATCTTCGAGTATTAGGTTGGACCAGTCTTGGAAGTATTTTAGGGGGACTGCTTCCACTACAATAGGTATGAAGCTGTGATTTGCACCACAAATTTCTGAACATTGACCATAAAATACACCTGGGCGTGAGGCAATGAAAGCTGCTTGGTTTAAGCGGCCGGGGACAGCATCCATTTTTACACCAAGGGCAGGAACTGCTCATGAGTGAAGGACATCTTCTGCAGTTACCATAACACGGATAGGGGCTTCTGAGGGGACAACCATTCGATGGTCAACCTCTAGGAGCCGGAATTGACCTGGGGCCGAGATCTTGGGTGGGGATATGTAGGAGTCAAAAGAGAATTCTTGGTAGTCAGAGTACTCATAGGTTCAGTAGCACTGGTGGCCGATTGCTTTAACAGTAAGGTGGGGGTTGTTGATTTCGTCCATTAGGTACAGAATTCGGAGGGAGGGCAGGGCAATAAGAATCAGAATAATAGCAGGGAGAATTGTTCAGATAATCTCAATTTCTTGGGAGTCCAGGATATACATATTTGTAAGCTTGGTTGAGACTATGGCTACAATAATGTAAAGAACTAAGGTGCTAATAAGAAAGACAATTATAAGGGCATGGTCGTGGAAGTGAAGGAGCTCTTCTATTACAGGTGATGCTGCATCTTGAAAACCTAATTGTGAGGGGTGGGCCATTATTAAGGTACGTGGGGCTTTAACCCACGACTCTGCCTTGACAAAGCAGTGTATTTTCAGCTATACTAGTACCTTATTAAGAAAGTGACAGAGTGGTTATGTGTCTGGCTTGAAACCAGTTTATGGGGGTTCGACTCCTCCCTTTCTCGTTAGTGAGCATGCTGTACTTGAACAAAAGCAGGCTCTTCAAAAGTGTGATATGGAGGAGGGCAGCCATGCAGTCACTCAATGTTTGTGGCAGTTAGTTCTACTGAGGAAACTACTCGTTTGGCAGCAAATGCTTCTCAGATAATGAATAGGAACATAATAACAGCTGTGAGGGAGATTAGGGACCCAAGGGAAGACACTGTATTTCAAAGAGTGTAGGCATCTGGGTAGTCTGAGTATCGTCGTGGCATGCCTGCTAGCCCTAGGAAGTGTTGTGGGAAGAAGGTTAAGTTGACTCCTACAAACATGACCCCAAAGTGGATTTTTGATCAAGTGCTGTGAAGTGTGTAGCCTGAAAGAAGGGGGAATCAGTGAACAAAGCCTGCCATGATGGCAAACACGGCTCCTATTGAAAGGACATAGTGGAAGTGGGCTACTACATAGTAGGTGTCATGCAGCATAATATCTAGTGATGAGTTGGCTAAGACAATCCCAGTTAGGCCTCCCACTGTAAATAGGAAAATAAACCCAAGGGATCAAAGTACCGAGGTTTCTCATTTAATTGCTCCACCATGTAAGGTTGCAAGTCAGCTAAAGACTTTTACTCCTGTAGGGATGGCAATAATTATTGTTGCAGATGTGAAATAAGCGCGTGTGTCGACATCCATGCCTTCTGTAAACATGTGGTGGGCTCATACAATAAAGCCTAGTAGGCCAATGGCCATCATAGCTCAAACTATTCCTATATACCCAAAAGGTTCTTTTTTGCCTGCATAGTAGGCCACAATATGAGAAATCATACCAAACCCGGGGAGAATAAGAATATAGACTTCTGGGTGCCCAAAGAATCAGAAGAGGTGTTGGTAAAGAATTGGGTCTCCTCCTCCTGCGGGGTCAAAGAAGGTTGTGTTGAGGTTTCGATCTGTTAGAAGCATGGTGATTCCTGCAGCAAGTACTGGGAGTGAGAGTAGTAGAAGAACAGCTGTAATTAGGACAGCCCACACAAAGAGGGGTGTTTGGTATTGTGAGATTGCAGGGGGCTTCATATTTAAGATGGTTGTAATAAAGTTGATGGCCCCAAGGATAGAGGAAATGCCAGCAAGATGCAGGGAAAAGATTGTTAAGTCTACAGATGCCCCTGCATGTGCTAGGTTACCTGCCAAGGGTGGGTAAACAGTTCAGCCAGTACCTGCCCCAGCTTCGATGCCAGAGGATGCTAGAAGAAGGAGGAAGGAAGGAGGAAGAAGTCAGAAACTCATATTATTCATTCGAGGGAAGGCCATGTCAGGGGCCCCAATCATCAGGGGTACCAGCCAGTTTCCAAATCCGCCAATCATGATTGGCATTACTATAAAGAAGATCATTACAAAGGCATGGGCAGTTACAATGACATTGTAAATCTGGTCATCACCCAAGAGGGCACCAGGTTGGCTCAGTTCAGCCCGAATAAGCAGGCTTAGGGCTGTGCCTACTATTCCGGCTCAGGCACCAAAGATCAGGTAAAGGGTGCCAATGTCTTTATGGTTAGTTGAGAAGAATCAGCGTGTGATTGCCACAGGTAAAATGGCTGAGTGTTTAAGCGGTGGATTGTAGCCCCATAGACAGAGGTTTGAGCCCTCTTTTTACCAAGCCCTGAGGTGTTTTACACGCAGGATTGCAAATCCTGAGTTGCAGGTAACACTGCCGGGGCTTTCCCCCGCCTTTTACTCGGCAGGCGGGGGAAAGTTAGGCGGATGCTCGCTGGTTTGGGCACTTAGCTGTTAACTAAGAGTTTGTAGGATCGAGGCCTTCCCGTCTAGAAAGGCTTTAGCTTATTAAAGTGTCTGTTTTGCATGCAGAAGTTGTGGGTTAATGTCCCGCAAGTCTTATACAGGGGCTGAGAGATTTTCACTCCCGCTTAAGGCTTTGAAGGCCTTTGGTCTTGTTCTAACCTAAGCCTCTTTAAAGGGCAATTAGTGACATGATTGCGGGGGTTAGTGGGAGGAGCAGGGTGGAGAGCAGAATGAGGGTGGCAAGAGGAAGGGGAGGCTGTGCAGATGGCAGTCGTCATGGGGCAGCCCCTGTGATATTATTGGGGGACATAGTCAGTGTCATAGCATAGGAGAGGCGGAGATAGAAGTAAAGACTGAGAAGGGCAGTTAGAGCTGCAATAACGGCTGTTAAGGGAAGTTGTTGTTTGGTCAGTTCTTGAAGGATTAATCATTTTGGCATGAAGCCAGTTATGGGTGGGAGGCCCCCTAGGGATAGAAGTAGTAATGGGGCTGAGGCAGTGAGGAGGGGTGATTTGGCCCAGGATGTTGCAAGGGAGTTGATGTTGGTTGAGTTGGTGAGTTTGAAAGTTAGAAATATTGAGGAGGTTATAACTAGGTATATGGCTAGAGAGAGGAGTGTGAGGGAGGGGGCAAATTGGGCAACAATAATTATTCAGCCAAGATGGGCGATTGAAGAGTAAGCCAGGATTTTTCGGAGTTGGGTTTGGTTTAGGCCTCCTCACCCTCCCACCAGGGTTGAGGTTAGCCCTAGAATGATTAGGAGCCCTTGGTTGTTGGCAGGGATTTGTAGGATAAGGGCAAAGGGGGCTAATTTTTGCCAGGTTGAGAGAATTAACCCTGTGGTTAAGTCTAGGCCTTGTAGAACTTCTGGCAGTCATGTATGTAGGGGGGCTAAGCCAATTTTTAGGGATAGTGCTAGTATAATTATTGTGGTGGGGACAGGGTGGACCATTAGTTGAATTTCTCATTGTCCAGTCAGTCATGCATTGGTTACACTTGCAAAAAGAAGGGTGGCAGCAGCTGTGGCTTGGGTGAGAAAGTATTTTGTGGTGGCTTCAATTGCACGGGGGTGGTGTTGTTGTGCTATCAAAGGAATGATGGCAAGTGTGTTGATTTCTAGGCCCATTCATGCTAGGAGCCAGTGGGAGCTGGTTACTGTAATGGAGGTTCCTAGAAGAAGGCCAAAGAAAAGGAGGGCCAGGGTGTAGGGATTCATTAGCAAAGGAAGGGGTTTAACCAACATGTTTGGGGTATGGGCCCAAAAGCTTATTTAGCTGACTTTACTAGGAAGTGGTGTAGTGGAAGCACTAAGAGTTTTGATCTCTTCAGGTAGGGTTCAAGTCCCTTCTTTCTAAGGAGTTGGGGGGACTCTAACCCCCATAATTCACTCTATCAAAGTGGCCCTTTGCTTCAGGCACAGCTCCATTTAAAGTTGTGGGGGCAGCCCTGATAGGGCCAGGGGCAGGGAAAGGTGTCAGATAACCAGTGCAAGTGTGAGGGGTAGGAAGTTTTTTCAGATTAAATGCATGAGCTGGTCATATCGAAAACGAGGGTAGGATGCTCGGACCCATAGGAAAAGGACAGATAAAAGTGCTGCTTTGATTATTAAGTTTATGGCTGTCAGCTCTGGTAAGTGGGGGAGGTGGGATGCTCCTATAAAGAGGGTGGCAGAAAGTGTGTTTATTAAAAGGATGTTAGCATATTCAGCAAGAAAAAAGAGAGCAAAGGGACCTCCTGCATATTCTACATTAAACCCAGAAACAAGCTCAGACTCCCCCTCTGTAAGGTCAAAGGGGGCTCGGTTGGTCTCTGCTAGGGTGGAGATGTACCACATGGCAGCAAGGGGTCATGCTGGAAAAAGAAGCCAAATCCCCTCTTGTGTGGTATTAAACATTTGTAGGGTGAAGCCCCCGGTAAAAATAATAATGCTGAGCAAAATTAGGCCAAGGCTAACCTCATAGGAGATTGTCTGGGCTACAGCACGTAGGGCTCCAATGAGGGCATATTTGGAGTTGGATGCTCATCCTGAGCCTAAAATTGAATAGACGGCAAGGCTTGAAAGGGCAAGGATAAATAGAATGCCTAGGTTCAGGTCTGTTACAGGGTATGGTAGGGGAATTGGTGCCCAAAGTGTAAGGGCAAGGGTTAAAGCAAGCATGGGTGCTAGCAGAAATAGGATGGGGGAAGAGGTTGAAGGTCGAACTGGCTCTTTAATGAATAGTTTAACCCCATCAGCAATTGGCTGAAGAAGGCCATAAGGGCCCACAATGTTTGGGCCTTTTCGTAGTTGCATGTACCCAAGTACTTTTCGTTCTAGTAGGGTAAGGAATGCAACAGCTAAGAGCACGGGGACAATGTAGGCCAGGGGGTTGATGATGTGAGTAAAAATTGTTGAAAGCATAGTTAGGGAGAGGACTTGAACCTCTGTTTAAAGGGCTTAGGTCTTTTGCATTTGCCGGGCTCTGCCACCTTAACATGCCTTTTTCTCAGGCAGAGTGCTGTGCCCTTTTACCTGCTTTAGTTGTCTTCAGCAGGTAGGGGCGAGGCTTAGTTATAGCATGGGCCTCTTCTTTTCGGTCCTTTCGTACTAGAAAAGAGCACTCATAGATAGAAACTGACCTGGATTTCTCCGGTCTGAACTCAGATCACGTAGGACTTTAATCGTTGAACAAACGAACCCTTAATAGCGGCTGCACCATTAGGGTGTCCTGATCCAACATCGAGGTCGTAAACCCCCTTGTCGATATGGGCTCTAAAAGGGGATTGCGCTGTTATCCCTAGGGTAACTCAGTCCGTTGATCGGCTTTGCCGGATCTTATTGGTCAGATTTTCTGTTTGCTAGAGCGGAAGCTCTTGTTTTAAGGAGGAAGGTCCCATTCCACATGGGGGATTTTTGTTGCCCCGTGGTCGCCCCAACCAAAGACAAGAGGACAGGCACCATTTTGTTATTTCTATTTATTGAGGTGTTTTTACGTGGGCTGTCTTTTGTCTGAAGCTCCATAGGGTCTTCTCGTCTTATGTGTCTATCCTCGCTTCTGCACGGGGAGATCAAATTCATTGACTGGAAAAAGGAGACAGCTTAGCCCTCGTTATGCCATTCATACAGGTCTTCATTTAAAAGACAAGTGATTACGCTACCTTTGCACGGTCAAAATACCGCGGCCGTTAAACTGTGAGTCACAGGGCAGGCGGGACCTCTTATACTCATAAATTATGCAAGAGGCGATGTTTTTGGTAAACAGGCGAGGCCAGTGTTTGCCGAGTTCCTTCTTTTTCTTTTAGTCTTTCCCGGGACACACCTGTGTAGGGTCAACGCTAGATTTTTGGGAGGTTTTCTGGTTTATTGGTTTTTCTCAATTCCCTCTGAGGTTGGGGGCGTTAATTTACAGTGGGGGTTCGTTCTGGTGTACACGGGTGTCAGGGAGAGGAGCATTCCTCTTATTACTCATATTAGCAGTGTCTCTTTCATGCTTGCATGAAAAGGCCCACTGTTGCTAGGGGCTTAAGATGGTGTTGTCGAAATTATTAGTAAAGGGGTACTTGAGCTTTAACGCTTTCTTTTTGGATGGCTGCTTTTAGGCCCACTAAGGTATGTTACCTTAAAGTCTCTGATCTTTAGCCTGCAAGTAAAGTTGTGTCTTTTTTCAAGGGGGCTGTTCCCCCTTTGAATAACTCTTTAGCCTTCTTTGTGTCACTTGGGGTAAAAACAGTGGGGGAGGTAAGAAGGTTAAAGGCTGAACTTCTATTCATTTTGTGGGCAACCAGCTATAACTGAGCTCGGTAGGTCTGTCACCTCTACTCAAAGATCTTCCCACTCTTTTGCTACAGAGACGGGTTTGCCCTGGTTAGGCTGTCTTGGAGTAGCTCGCTCAGTTTCGGGGGCTCGAACTAAAGCACACTTTGCTCGAGAGGGTCTGGCTAAATCATGATGCAAAAGGTACGAGGGATTATTTCTGCTTTTTTATTCTTTACTGGGTTTTTTCATTTCTCTTTCAGCATTCCCTTGCGGTACTTTTTCTATTGCACTAAGTTCCTTTTCTGTCACCCATACTAGGGAGGCAAAATGGTTTGATTTGATGCTTTTTGGGGAGTTTTGGGTAATTAATGTTGATTGTTGTATTTGGGTGGGTAGGCTAGCTGTTAGGAGTGTTCAGGGTGGTTCGATTTGCACGGACATCTTCTCAGTGTAAGGGAGATGCTATACTAGTTTAGCTACACTCTGATTTTTCCAAGTGCACCTTCCGGTACACTTACCATGTTACGACTTGCCTCCCCTTTCTTGCTGAGACTGTTTATTTATTAGTTTATTTTGTTTGGGGAGAGTGACGGGCGGTGTGTGCGCGCTTCAGGGCCAGTTTCAGGGGGGCACTCTATTCTCTCCTTACTGCTAAATCCTCCTTTAAATGTCTGTTTCAAGGCATTATTCGTTTTCACTGGGTCAGTGAATGTAGCCCATTTCTTCCCCTTTCATGCGCTACACCTCGACCTGACGTTTTAGGTTAAACCAATTATGCTCACTATGAGGCCTTCACAGGGTGAGCTGACGACGGCGGTATATAGGCGGGAGAAACAAGAAAGGGTGAGGTTGAACGGGGGTTATCGGTTCTAGAACAGGCTCCTCTAGGGGGGTCTAAAGCACCGCCAAGTCCTTTGGGTTTTAAGCTGGGGCTCGTAGTTCCCTGGTAAGCAAAAGGTGTGACTAGTTGCTTGTGTTTAAGGCTAGGCATAGTGGGGTATCTAATCCCAGTTTGTTTCCTAGCTTTCGTGGGGTAATTTGTTTAAAGCCACTTTCGTGGAAGGTCTTCCTGCCTCCAAGAGCGTATAACAGTTTTGGAGGTGTTTGGCTTTAGTGAGGTAAAACATAACCACTTTTTACGCCGGTGTTTGTCAACTTGGGCCTCTCGTATAACCGCGGTGGCTGGCACGAGTTTTACCGGCCCTCTTGGTTTTAACTAAGTCAAGTTTGCACTTATGGCTTAATGTCTATTACTGCTGAAGTCCCGTGGGGGTGTGGCTAAGCAAGATGTTGTGGGCTGACAGGGTCGTGCCTAATATCTGCTCCTTTTTTCCATGTGCAGGAATATGTAGGGCATTCTCACAGGGGTGCGGATACTTGCATGTATAAATATAACCAAAGCTGACATTAAAGTCAGGACCAAGCTTTTGTGCTTACGGAGCTTTCTAGGGCCCGTCTTAACATCTTCAGTGTTATGCTTTAGTTAAGCTACGTTAGC